GCATGCATCATTTTAATATTGTAATATTGTAAATTAGCACAATTTTGGGGAAGAAAAACGTTTACTCGGGGTTTTCCTGTTTCCAGGGGGGTTTGCAGGATGATATGAATCTTACGAGTTTAGGGGGGTAGGGGGGTTTAACGCGAATAAACCTCTTCCGGGGTGATCTTGGATATGTTGGTAGAAATAATAATACTTTATGTCCTTGATATCCTTTAATGTTATTCTTCAGTGAAATTCAAATTCATTCATATCATTTACTCATTCAAGGAAATGTTCAACCTTAATTTAACATTGACGCGCTGCACTCTGAAATGTCAAATGAAAGGAAAACTAAAAAAAAATAACCTGACCCCTGTGGAGAGAACGCTCGGCATGTGGGATTATCTCGCCATATGTACTCCACCAATAACTTATGTCAGCGTCGATGAAAGATTGAGGAATGAACAAATCGATGGCCCTGAAGTAGGAACCAAATGCCAGGAATAGTTCACTAAGTGAAACCCCCAAAATTATTGTCCCTCACTATCAATAAGAGTATGCATTAAGAAATCAATTGATGGTCGGTTCTTACTACATTAAGAATTTGATCTTAACGGGATGTTGGGTTCTTGGTATATCTTGACTCATGAATATATTTGTTAGATTTTAGACTTACTATTATTCTGTTAACTATAAAGGTTATTAACCAGTTATGTTTAATGTAATCTTTACTTTATTTGTTCTTGCTTTATGGTTGACTCCATTTTTGGTAATTAATATTATTATGTATGTTTACATACTATTAAATGGTTAATATATATGTATGGTGATAATACATACATGCAATAAGTAGTTTAATTGAGAATGCTGGCTTTGGGAGCCAGTGGTGAAGGTTAAAGTCCTTCTTTCTTGAGCAGTAGGGAGGATTTTAGCCTCCGGCGTCCGGCTTACAAGACCGGCGCTCTGACGCTGAGCTACTAATGCTTAGTTATAGAAGGGCTTTATTTTCTAGTCAGCCTGCTAGTGGCATTAGGACTAGAAATAGGGAGAAGTATAGGACGGAGGCGATTTGGCCAATGATTACGTAGGGTTGTTCTACGGGTAAGCCTCCAATCCATGTGAGAACAGCTATATCTATGACTAAAGTTCAGAATAGGAGTTGTGTGAGGGGTCGGAAGGTAAGGCCTCGTTGTTTTGATGTGTGTAGGAAGGGGACTAGTATAAGGACAAGGATGGAGGCGAGTAAGGCTAGTACACCTCCCAGTTTATTTGGGATAGATCGGAGGATGGCGTATGCAAATAGGAAGTATCATTCTGGTTTAATGTGGGTAGGGGTAACTAAGGGGTTAGCGGGGGTGAAGTTGTCTGGGTCTCCTAAGTAGTCGGGGGAAAATAGGGCTAACGTTGTGAGTGTTGTAAGAAGAATTGCAAATCCAACGAGGTCTTTGTAGGAAAAGTAGGGGTGAAATGGGATTTTGTCTGTGTTGGAGTTAAGTCCTAGGGGGTTGTTTGAGCCGGTTTCGTGGAGAAAAATAAGGTGGAGGATGGCAGCAGCTACGATAATAAATGGGAATAAAAAGTGGAAGGCGAAGAAGCGGGTGAGAGTTGCGTGGTCGACTGAAAATCCTCCTCATACTCATTGGACTAGGGTATTTCCTATGTAGGGGACTGCGGAGAGTAAATTTGTAATTACGGTTGCTCCTCAAAAAGATATTTGTCCTCAGGGAAGGACATAGCCCACGAAGGCGGTGGCTATAACTAGTATTAGGAGGACTACTCCGATGTTTCAGGTTTCTTTTTGTAGGTAGGAGCCGTAGTAAAGCCCTCGTCCGATGTGGAGGTAGATACAGATGAAGAAGAAGGAGGCTCCGTTTGCATGGAGGTTACGGATTAGTCAGCCGTAGTTGACATCTCGGCAGATGTGAGTTACGGATGAGAAGGCTGTGGCGATGTCTGAGGTGTAGTGTATTGCTAAAAATAGGCCTGTTAGGATTTGGGCAATAAGACAGAGTCCTAGTAGAGATCCAAAATTTCATCAGGCGGAGATGTTAGAGGGGGTAGGAAGATCGACTACTATGTCGTTTGCGATTTTTATTAGGGGGTGGGTTTTGCGTATGCTTGCCATTAGTGTTCTTGTAGTTGAATAACAACGGTGGTTTTTCACGCCACAGGTCTTGGTTAAAATCCTGGCAGGAATTATGGCCTATGTTATGTCTTTATTTTTATGAGGGTTGGTGCTTGGGGCTGTAGCGGTAGTTTCTAATCCGTCTCCTTATTATGGTGCTTTAAGTTTGGTAGTGGTTTCGGGTCTTGGTTGTGGAGTTTTGGCTTGGCATGGGGGACTGTTTTTGTCTTTGGTATTATTTTTACTTTATTTGGGTGGGATGATGGTGGTGTTTGCGTACACTACGGCGTTAGCTGCGGAGTCTTGACACCAAACGTTGGGGAGTAAGGAAGTTCTACCTACGGTGTTAATGTATCTTGTTGTTGTATTTTTTGTTTTTGGGTTTTTCTCGGATGGGTGGTTGGATCAGAATTGAAATATGATCGATGATGTTGATTGTTTTTCGGTATCGCGGGGGGATATGGAGGGAATTGCTTTAATATATTCTTATGGGGGTGGGATGTTGTTGGTTGGGGGTTGGGGTTTGTTTTTGACGTTATTTGTTGTACTGGAGTTGACGCATGGGTGGCGTCGAGGGGTTGTTCGGGTGTTTAGAGGTGGTGAAGGAGGAAGGGGATGATATAGACGGCTTGGAGGAAAGCGATTCAAGGTAGGATTAGGTGTGTTTTTACAATACCTCGTTGGATATTGCTGATAGTGGGGGCAATGAGGGTATTTAGGTCGGCGGCTGTTTTGGGGCCAATTTTCTCTAGGCAGGTGAGGTCAATGGTTTGGGTGGCAATAGTTTGGCCGAGGGTGAGGTTGGCTTTTGGGGAGAGGTAGTGGAAGATATTTGGGAAGAATCCTAGTATGTTTGAGAAGTGGTGGGGGGTGGGGGAAGGTGTTGTTTTAGCTTGTTTAGTGGTTAGGGATGCTAGTTCGAAGGCAATTAGGAGGCCTAGTAGTGTAACAATGAGGGCGGCTAGTTTGAGGAGGGGAGACATGGATATGATGGGTGTTTTTATTGGTGGGATGTTTGTGGTAATGAGTAGGCCGGCTACAATGCTCCCTCATGCTAGTCGTTTGATGGGATTAATTACTGCGGGATTGTTTTCGTTGATGGGGGAGAGAGTATTGAATCGTGGGTGGCCTATAGAGACAAAGAATACAATGCGCAGGCTATAGATGGCTGTAAAGGAGGTTGCTAGAAGTGTAAGGAAAAGGGCTCAGGCGTTTAGGTAGGAGGTATTGAGGGTCTCGATAATGATATCTTTTGAAAAGAAGCCAGCTAGGAAGGGAGTGCCTGTTAGGGCGAGGCTTCCGATTGTAAGACAGGACGAGGTGAAAGGGGTTAGGTAGTGTATTCCTCCTATTTTTCGAATGTCTTGTTCATCATTTAGGCTGTGGATAATGGAGCCGGAACATAGAAATAGTATAGCTTTAAAAAATGCATGGGTACAAATGTGTAGGAAGGCAATTTGGGGTTGGTTGAGGCCAATGGCTACCATTATTAGCCCTAACTGACTTGAGGTTGAGAAAGCGATAATTTTTTTAATATCATTTTGGGTAAGTGCGCAAGTAGCGGTAAATAAGGTGGTTAAGGCTCCTAGACATAGGCATAGTGTTAGGGCTGTGGGGTTGTTTTCTATTAGGGGACTTGTTCGGATGAGGAGGAAGATTCCTGCTACTACTATTGTACTGGAGTGTAGTAGGGCAGAGACCGGTGTAGGACCTTCTATGGCAGAAGGCAGTCAGGGGTGGAGTCCAAATTGAGCTGATTTTCCCGTTGCAGCTAGGATTAAGGCAATGAGTGGAAGGGTTAAGTCTATGTCTTTTGAGGAGAAGAAGATTTGTTGAATTTCTCAGGAATTTAAGTGGGTTGCTGCTCAGGCTATGGTAAATATTAATCCAATATCCCCTACTCGGTTATATAAGACTGCCTGTAGTGCAGCTGTGTTGGCGTCCGCTCGTGCGGATCATCAGCCGATTAGTAGGAAAGACATAATTCCTACTCCTTCTCATCCAATGAACAGTTGAAATATATTGTTGGCAGTGACTAGAATAATTATTGCGATTAGGAAGGTTAAGAGGTATTTAAAGAAGCGATTTATGAAGGGGTCGGAGTGTATATATCAGGATGCGAATTCTAGGATGGATCAGGTTACGTAGAGGGCAATTGGTGTAAAAATAATGGAGTAGTGGTCAAATTTAAGGCTAATATTGATGTCAAATGTGTGGGTGTTTACTCAGCTTCAGTTTGTGATTACGGCTTCGGCCCCTTCGTTTAAGAAGAGGAATAGGGGAAGGAGACTGGTTAGAAATGCCAGTTTTACTGCGGTTTTGACTTGTTTTAGTGCTCAGTCTGGGGTTTGGGGTTTTGGGGAGAGTGTGGTAAGGAGAGGGTAGAGTAGTAGTGCAAAAGTGATAAGTAGGGTGGAGGTTATAATTAGAGGGGTGAGGTGCATAGCTTTTACTTGGAGTTGCACCAAGAGTTTCTGGTTCCTAAGACCAGCGGATGAGCTATTATCCTATAAAAGCTTGGGGTGAGTGAGCTCTGGAATTTAACCAAAGGGGTGAAAATTAGCAGTTTTCACTGTGGCGGGCCTCTCTCGGTGGGTAAGAGGGTTTTAACCTCTATTCTTAGAATCACAATCTAATGTCTTGGTTAAACTATACCTACAGACTGTCCACCCTCAGATTAATTCTGGTTTGAGGATAAGTAGAAGGAGAGGGAGAAGATGGAGGGCAATTAGGAGGTGTTCTCGGGTGTGTGTGGGTTCGAGGGCCAGTATGTGGTTTGGAAGTGGGCCTCGTTGAGTTATAAGGAGTATGTAAAGTGAATAGCCAGCGGTGATTAGGGTTCCGAGTCCTGTTAGGGCAATGGTTCATGGGGATCAGTTAAATAGTGAGGTAATAATCATTAATTCTCCTATAAGGTTGGGTAGTGGTGGGAGTGCTAGGTTGGCAAGGCTGGCGAGGAGTCATCAGGCGGCTATAAGGGGAAGGGCTATTTGTAGTCCTCGAGTGAGTAGGATGGTTCGGCTGTGGGTGCGTTCGTAGTTGGTGTTGGCTAGGCAGAATAGGGCGGAGGAGGTTAATCCGTGGGCAATTATTAGAATTAGTGCGCCGGTAAATCCTCAAGGAGTTTGAATAAGGATCCCCCCAACTACAAGGCCCATGTGACTTACTGATGAGTAGGCAATTAGGGATTTTAGGTCTGTTTGGCGTAAGCAGATTGAGCCTGTTATGATTACGCCTCAGAGAGCTAGAATAATGAATGGGTAGCTGAGTTCTTTGGTGATGGGTTCTAGTGTAACCAGAATTCGTATTATGCCGTATCCCCCTAATTTTAGGAGAACGGCGGCTAGTACTATGGAGCCTGCAATGGGGGCTTCTACATGTGCTTTTGGTAATCAGAGGTGCACTCCATATAGAGGTATTTTGACTAGGAATGCTAGGATACATCCTGCCCATCAAATCTTATTTGAGTAAGTTGAGAGTTGGGGGGTGGTTGAGTGGGCAAGTGTAAATAGGGAAAGGGATTCGTTGGAGTCTTGTAGGAGGAGGAGGGCGACGAGGAGGGGGAGGGAGCCTGTTAAGGTATAGAATAGGAAGTATGTGCCCGCGTTCAGACGTTCTGTTTGATTACCTCATCGTGTGATTAGGAGAAGGGTGGGGATTAGAGTGGCTTCAAATATTAGGTAAAATATGATTATGTCGGTAGCAGCAAAGGCTAGGATCAGGAAAAATTGTAGGGAGATGAGCAGGGAGATGTATAGTCGTTGTCGGTTAATTGGTTCGTGTGCTATGTGGTTTTGGCTGGCTAGAATTATTAAGGGTAATAATCAGCATGAGAGGACTAAGAGGGGGGTAGAGAGAGGGTCGGTGGCTAGGAGGGGACTGAGGAATGACCATCCTGTTTCGGATGAATTCTTTAGCAATGAGAGGCTAACTAGGGCAATTAAAAGGCTATGGAGTAGGGTGGTAGGCCATAGTCATTTGGTGGGGGTTATTCAGGCTGTTGGGACTAGCATTATTGTTGGGATAAGGATTTTTAGCATTGAAGAAGGTTTAAGCTGTTTAAGTGATCTGAGCCGTGGGTTCGTGCGGTGGCGATTATAAGGGCTAAGCCGATGCCTGCTTCGCAAGCTGAGAATGTAAGGAGGAATAAGGGGCCGGTTGTAAGGGTGAAACAAGATAGTTGTAGGGCTCATAGAGAAAGGGCGAGGTAGAGTGACAGGACTATGCACTCTATGCATAATAGGGCGGAGAGGAGGTGGGTTCGGTAAAAGGCCAGGCCGGAGAGGCCTAGTAAGAAGGTTGATGAAATTGTGAATTGGATAGGAGTCATTAGGTTAATTATGGACTTTAACCATAAGTTTTTGAGCCGAAATCAAATGTTTTGTTTAAACTAATTACCTATTCGGCTCAGTCTAGTCCGCCTTGGTATCATTCATAGGCCAGGCCTAGTGTGAGTAGGGCTAAGAGGGCTAAAGCTAATGAGAATGTGAGTGTTGACGAGGGAAGTTGATCGCCTCAAGGGAGGGGGAGGAGGAGAACAATTTCTAGGTCAAAAAGGAGAAAGAGGATTGCGACGAGAAAGAAATGGAGGGAGAAGGGAAGGCGGGAGGAGCATAGTGGGTCAAAGCCACATTCGTATGGTGAGAGTTTTTGTTCATCGGGGGTTGACAGGGGAAGTCAGAATGAGATGGTAAGGAGGATAACGGAGAGAATAGTAGTAACGATTAGAACTGTTGTTAATATGTTCATTATCTTTCCTTGGAGTTTAACCAAGACTAGGTGATTGGAAGTCACATGTACTTGTTTGATACTAGAAAGATTATGAGCCTCATCAGTAGATTGAGATGTAGAGGAATAGTCAGACGACGTCTACAAAGTGTCAGTATCAAGCTGCGGCTTCAAAGCCGAAGTGATGTTTGGATGTAAAGTGATAGTGGATTTGGCGAAGTAAGCAGATAGCCAAGAAGGTGGAGCCAATAATAACGTGGAGGCCATGGAAGCCGGTAGCGACGAAGAAAGTTGAGCCGTAAACTCCGTCTGCAATTGTGAAGGGGGCTTCGTGATATTCTATTGCTTGCAGGAATGTGAAGTAGAAGCCTAGGAGGATTGTCAGGGTTAGGGAATGAATTGTTTGTTTTCGGTTTCGTTGTATGATGCTATGGTGGGCTCAGGTTACGGTTACCCCGGATGCCAGTAGGACTGCTGTATTGAGGAGGGGGACTTCAAAGGGGTCAAGGGGGATAATGCCTGTGGGGGGTCAGCAGCCTCCGAGTTCTGGGGTAGGGGCTAGGCTTGAGTGGTAGAAAGCTCAGAAAAAGCCAAGGAAGAAGAAAACTTCTGAGGTAATAAATAAGATTATACCGTATCGGAGCCCTTTTTGGACGGGGGGTGTGTGGTGGCCTTGGAATGTGCCTTCTCGTACAATGTCTCGTCACCATTGATACATGGTGAGGAGGAGGAGAATTAGGCCTAGGGACATTAAAGTAATTGAGTTGAAGTGGAATCAAATTGCTAGTCCTGATGTAAGTAGGAGGGCGGCGATTGCCCCTGTCAGGGGTCATGGGCTTGGGTTTACTATGTGGTACGCGTGTGCTTGGTGTGCCATTAGATGTTTTCTTGTAGGTAGAGGGTTAGTAAAAGGACGAATACATAGGCTTGGATTATTGCGACGGCAATTTCTAATAGGGTTAAGAAGAATAAGAGAGCTGTTGTTAGGATGGCTACTGTTGGTATTATAGGAAGGAGGATGAAGGCGGCTGTGGAGATTAGGCTAATTAGTAGATGTCCTGCTGTGAGGTTTGCGGTTAGTCGGACACCGAGGGCTAGGGGGCGGATGAAGAGGCTAATAGTTTCAATGATGATTAGGGCTGGAATTAGGGCCACGGGGGTTCCTTCTGGAAGAAGGTGTCCTAAGGCAGCGGTGGGGTCTTTTCGTAGCCCAATAATTACTGTTGACAGTCAAAGGGGGACAGCTAGTGCCATGTTTAGGGAGAGTTGAGTTGTGGGAGTGAAGGTATACGGAAGAAGGCCTAGCATGTTGATAGAAATTAGGAAAACCCCCAAGGATGCAAATATGAGGGCTCATTTATGGCCTTCTTGTTTTAGTGGGAGGAGGAGTTGTTGTGTAAATCGGCCGATAAGTCAGTTTTGTAGGGTTAATAGGCGGTTGTCTAATCATCGAGGACTTGGAGTGGGGAAGAAAATTCAAGGGAGGAGGGTAGCAATGGCAATTAGGGGGATGCCAAGGAGTGTTGGGCTTAGGAATTGGTCGAAGAAGCTTGGTGTCATGGTCAGATTCAGGGTTTAGTTGTTAATAGGCGAGTACCTATAGGGGCGGGCTTGTATGAGAAGGTGTGTGCTATAATTTTTGGGGGTAGGACGCCGAGAAGAGCGAATCAAGATAGTAGTATGGTAAAAAATCAGGGTGAGGGGTTTAGTTGAGGCATGTCACTAAGGGTGTTTGGGAGGCACCACTCTTTAGCTTAAAAGGCTAACGCTAGGCCCGTGTTAGCTTCTTAGTGAGGCGTCTTCAAGTATTAGTGAGGATCAGTTTTCAAAGTGTTCTAGTGGGACGGCTTCAACTACAATTGGTATAAAGCTGTGGTTTGCACCGCAAATTTCAGAGCATTGTCCATAGAAAACTCCTGGGCGGGATGTAACAAAAGCTGTTTGGTTTAGACGTCCGGGAACAGCGTCTATTTTAACACCAAGGGAGGGAACAGCTCATGAGTGTAGTACGTCTTCTGCGGAAACTAGGACTCGAATAGGGGAGTCAACTGGGATGACTATTCGGTGGTCGGCTTCTAAGAGGCGGAATTGTCCGGGGGTTAGGTCGTGGGTGGGGATTATATATGAGTCAAAGTTTAGGTCGTCGAAGTCTGTGTATTCGTAGCTTCAATATCATTGGTGGCCCATAGCTTTAACTGTCAGGTGTGGGTCATTAATTTCGTCTATAAGGTAAAGAATTCGTAAGGAGGGGAGGGCAATGAGGATAAGAATAATAGCAGGTAAGATGGTTCAGATAATCTCAATTTCTTGGGAGTCTAAAATGTACTTGTTAGTTAGTTTGGTGGATACTATAGCAACAATAATATAAATTACTAATGTGCTGATAAGGAGTACAATTATTAGGGCATGGTCGTGGAAGTAAAGGAGCTCTTCTATAACTGGTGAAGCTGCATCTTGAAATCCTAATTGTGAGGGGTGTGCCATTAAGAGGTAAGACACGTGGGGATTTAACCCACAATTTTGTCTTGACAAGGCAATGTAATTTGTTTTACTAGTGTCTTATGAAGAAAGTGACAGAGTGGCTTTGTGGTTGGCTTGAAACCAACCTACGGGGGTTCGATTCCTCCCTTTCTCGATATGGCGATTGGACTTGAACAAATGCGGGTTCTTCAAATGTGTGATAGGGGGGAGGACATCCGTGGAGTCATTCTACATTTGTTATTGTTAGTTTTACTGACTCGACTTCACGTTTGGCGGTGAAGGCTTCTCAGAGAATAAATAGAAACATAATGACAGCGACAAGTGAAATTAGAGAGCCGATAGATGAGATTGTGTTTCATAGTGCGTAGGCGTCGGGGTAGTCTGAGTATCGGCGGGGCATTCCGGCGAGTCCGAGGAAGTGTTGAGGGAAGAAGGTAAGATTTACACCAACAAACATTACTCCGAAGTGGATTTTTGTTCAAGTGCTGTGGAGAGTGTACCCTGAGAAAAGAGGGAATCAGTGTACGAAGGCTCCTATAATAGCAAAGACAGCTCCTATCGAGAGAACATAGTGGAAGTGAGCAACTACGTAGTAGGTGTCGTGTAAAACAATGTCTAAAGAGGAGTTGGCCAGAACAATTCCTGTTAGTCCACCCACGGTAAAGAGGAAAATAAAACCGAGGGCTCAGAGTATTGGGGTTTCTCATTGGATAGACCCTCCGTGAAGGGTAGCTAATCAGCTGAACACTTTTACGCCGGTAGGAATAGCAATAATTATTGTGGCAGATGTAAAGTATGCTCGGGTGTCAACGTCTATTCCTACCGTGAATATGTGGTGGGCTCAGACAATGAAGCCTAGGAGGCCAATGGCCACTATGGCTCATACTATTCCTATGTAGCCGAAGGGTTCTTTTTTACCGGCGTGGTAGGCTACAATGTGTGAAATTATCCCGAAACCAGGTAGGATGAGGATATATACTTCTGGGTGGCCAAAGAATCAGAAGAGGTGTTGGTAGAGAATGGGGTCTCCTCCTCCTGCGGGGTCAAAGAAGGTGGTGTTTAGGTTTCGGTCCGTAAGAAGTATTGTAATTCCAGCTGCGAGAACGGGTAGAGATAATAATAGTAGAATAGCGGTAATTAAAACGGCTCATACGAAGAGAGGGGTCTGATACTGGGAGGTGGCGGGGGGTTTTATATTGATGATTGTAGTAATAAAGTTAATAGCACCCAAGATTGATGAAACTCCTGCTAGGTGGAGGGAGAAGATAGTAAGATCAACGGATGCTCCTGCATGGGTTAAGTTGCCTGCTAGTGGTGGGTAGACTGTTCAGCCTGTGCCCGCTCCGGCTTCTACGCCGGAGGATGCTAGCAGAAGTAGGAATGATGGGGGGAGTAATCAGAAACTTATGTTATTTATTCGAGGGAATGCTATGTCGGGTGCTCCAATTATAAGGGGCACTAGTCAGTTTCCGAAACCACCGATTATGATTGGTATTACTATAAAGAAAATTATTACAAAGGCGTGGGCTGTAACGATTACATTATAAATTTGGTCGTCACCCAAGAGTGTGCCAGGTTGACAGAGCTCGGCCCGAATAAGGAGGCTGAGGGCTGTCCCTACTATTCCGGCTCAGGCACCAAATACTAGGTAGAGGGTACCAATGTCTTTATGATTGGTTGAGTAAAATCAGCGTGTGATTGCCACAGGTAGGATGGCTGAGTGTCAAGCGGTGGATTGTAGTCCCACGTACAGAGGTTAGATTCCTCTTTCTACCAAGCCCTGGGGTGTTACATATTAGATTGCAAATCTAAAGAAGCAGATTGACGTCTGCCGGGGCTTTCCCCGCCTTTTGCTTTGGCAGGCGGGGAAAGATAGATAGATGCTCGCTGGTTTGAGCGCTTAGCTGTTAACTAAGAGTTTGTAGGATCGAGGCCTACCTGTCTAGAAAGGTTTTAGCTTAATTAAAGTGTCTGTTTTGCATGCAGGAGATGTGGGGTAGTATCCCGCAAGTCTTATCAGGGACTGGGAGATTTTCACTCTCGCTGAGAGCTTTGAAGGCTCTTGGTCTGATGCTAACCTAAGTTCCTTAGGGGATGAGGAGGGAGAGGGCTTCTGGGGTTAAGGGCAGGAGTAAGACGGAGGATGTAATTATGGTAGCGGTTACTATGTTTGGTTGGGGTGTTAGGGGCCGTCATGGGATAGTGTTTATTAGGTTGTTAGGGGCGATTGTTAAGCTTATAGCATAAGAGAGTCGGAGGTAGAAGTAGAGGCTCAATAAGGCGCTGAGTGCTGCTAGGGTGGCTGCTGGGGCGAGGCCATGCTTGGTTAGTTCTTGGAGAATAAGTCATTTTGGTGCAAAGCCGGTGAGAGGGGGGAGGCCTCCTAGTGAGAGCAAGGCTAGAGGTATTAGGGACGTAAGGATGGGGGCTTTGGCTCATGATATGGCTAAAGAGTTAATTGTTGTGGTTTTGTTTGTTAAGAACACAAGGAAAACAGAGATGGTTATAACGAAGTAGAGTATGAGTGTAAGGAAGGTGAGGGTTGGTGAAAATTGTAGTACTAGGGCCATTCATCCTAGGTGAGAGATGGAGGAGTAGGCTAGGATTTTTCGTAGTTGAGTTTGGTTTAGGCCTCCTCAGCCTCCAACAAGTACTGACAGGAGTCCTAGGCAGATAATTAATGTTGGGTTGTTAGGTTGAAGTTGAATTAGGAGGGTAAGGGGTGCAAGTTTTTGTCACGTAATAAGGATAAGTCCAGTTTTTAGGTCTAGTCCTTGTAGAACTTCTGGGAGTCAGGTATGAAGGGGGGCCAGGCCAATTTTTAGGGCGAGGGCAATGATTATTATTGTGGCGGGAAGAGGATGGGTGATTTGTTGTAGTTCTCATTGTCCTGATTCTCATGCGTTGGTAGTGCCTGCGAATAGAAGTAGGGCTGCTGCGGTGGCTTGTGTTAGGAAATATTTGGTTGTGGCTTCAATTGCTCGTGGGTGGTGGTGTTGGGCTATTAAAGGGAGGATAGCGAGGGTATTGATTTCCAGGCCTATTCAGGCTATTAGTCAGTGGGAGCTACTTATGGTAATTGTGGTGCCTAGAAGTAAGCTAAATAGTAGGGAGGCTATAATGTAGGGGTTCATTAGTAAAGGAAGGAGTTTAACCTACATCTTTAGGGTATGGGCCTAAAAGCTTATTTAGCTGACCTTACTAGGAAGTGGTGTAGAGGAAGCACTGAGAGTTTTGATCTCTCTGGGTTGGGTTCGAATCCCTTCTTTCTAAGGAGCTGGAGGGATTTTAACCCTCATAATTCACTCTATCAAAGTGGCCCTTTAATTCAGGCACAGTTCCTGGTTATAAGTGTGGTGGGATGCTTGCAAATGTGGTTAAGAGCGCTAAGTGTCAGATGACAAATGCTAGTGCTAGCGGAAGAAAGCTTTTTCAAATTAGGAATATTAGTTGGTCATAGCGGAAACGGGGGTAGGAGGCTCGTACTCATAGGAAAATAAGGGATATGATGCCTGTTTTGGCTATGAGGTTAATTGTAGCGAGTTCGGGTAGTCCTGGGATATAAGAGGCCCCCAAGAAGAGGCAGGCGGTGAGGGCACTTATAAATAGAATGTTGGCGTATTCTGCGAGGAAAAAGAGGGCGAAGGAGCCTCCTGCATATTCAACGTTAAATCCTGAAACTAGTTCAGATTCTCCTTCGGTTAAATCAAAGGGGGCACGGTTTGTTTCTGCTAAGATAGAAACGAACCATATTGCGGCGAGGGGTCATGTAGGGATAATTAATCAAATGGCTTCTTGAGCGACGTTGAATGAGTGTAATGAAAAGTTCCCTGTAAAGAGGATCAGGGAGAGTAGGATTAGGCCTAGGCTTACTTCGTAGGAGATTGTTTGTGCAACGGCCCGAAGGGCTCCGAATAGTGGGTACTTTGAGTTTGAAGCTCAGCCGGAGCAGAGGATAGAGTAGACTGCGAGGCTGGAGAGGGTAAGGATGAGGAGAATGGTTATGTTTAGGTCTAGTAATGGGTAGGGGAAAGGTATGAGGGCTCATATTGTTATAGCAAGAGTGAGAGCAAGTAGCGGGCCAAATAGGAAGAGGAGAGGGGATGCTTCTGATGGATAAATGGGTTCTTTAATAAATAGCTTTACCCCATCTGCAATTGGTTGGAGTAGGCCGTAAGGGCCTACAATGTTTGGGCCTTTTCGTAATTGCATATATCCAAGGACTTTCCGTTCTAGGAGTGTTAAAAAGGCGACGGCTAGAAGAACGGGGACGATGATGATGAAGGGGCTGATAAGGTGGATAGTGACGGGTAAAAACATAGTTAAGGAGAGGAGTTGAACCTCTGTAGAAAGGGCTTAGACCTTTTGCATTATTCCGGGCTCTGCCACCCTAACATGTTATACTCTTTAACTATTTTATGTGCTCTCTTGTCTGTTTTAGTTGGGTGCAACAGGTGAGAGGGAGGCGTACTTTTAGCATGGGCCCCTTCTTTTCGGTCCTTTCGTACTAGAAAAGGTCACTTCATAGATAGAAACTGACCTGGATTACTCCGGTCTGAACTCAGATCACGTAGGACTTTAATCGTTGAACAAACGAACCCTTAATAGCGGCTGCACCATTAGGATGTCCTGATCCAACATCGAGGTCGTAAACCCTCTTGTCGATATGGACTCTAAAAGAGGATTGCGCTGTTATCCCTAGGGTAACTCGGTTCGTTGATCGGCTAGGCCGGATCTTATTGGTCAGATGTTCTGTTTATTAGAGCAGTAGCTCTTAGCTTTAAAAGGGTGTTTTACTCCACATGGGGGTTTTTTGTTACCCCGCGGTCGCCCCAACCAAAGACACTTGAACAGGAGTCACTTAGCTTTTTCTTTTAATTAAGGGTGTTTGGCGTGGTCTGTTTTATGTCTAAAGCTCCATAGGGTCTTTTCGTCTTATGGTTTGATTCCCGCTTCTGCACGGGAGGATCAATTTCATTGACTTGAAAAAGGAGACAGTTAAGCCCTCGTTGTGCCATTCATACAGGTCCTCATTTAAAGGACAAGTGATTGCGCTACCTTTGCACGGTCAAAATACCGCGGCCGTTAAACATATAGTCACAGGGCAGGCGGGACCTCTTATTCGTTAGTTTTGCAAGAGGCGATGTTTTTGGTAAACAGGCGAGGCTTATTGTTTGCCGAGTTCCTTCTCATTCTTTAGGTCTTTCCGGTTAGGCATACCAGTGTAGGGTTAACGGTGGGGTTGTGAGCGGTTTTCTGGTTGTTTGGCTTGGTGCTCATTGCCCTCTTTGATTGGGTCCGTTAGGTTTCGGTGGGGGTTCGTTCCGATGTACACTTGTGCTTGGAGGGGGTCGGGCCCCTTATTACTCATATTAGCATAATCTCTTCTATGGAAGCATAGAAAGGCCCGGTAGGGGGAGGGATTAGGATGTGTTATCGGTATTAGTGGCAGGGGTGTGTTTGAGCTATAACGCTTTCGGAAGGGTGGCTGCTTTTAGGCCCACCTAAACACGTGGCCTTGGTTATTATGATCCTTATTCTCCTGGGAAAGTTGTTTCTTGGATCAAAGGGGCTGTGCCCCCTTTGATTAACTTTTTTGGTTACTTTGGGTCGTTATTATTTTTACAGTTGGCGAGTTAAGAAACTAAAAAGCTGAGCTTAGACTCAATTCTCGGGCGACCAGCTATTACTGGGCTCGGTAGGTTTATCACCTCTACTCAAAGCTCTTTCCACTCTTTTGCCACAGAGATGGATGTGCCCTATGTAGGCTGTCTTGGAGTAGCTCGTCCAGTTTCGGGGAGTTAGACTAAAGTGCTCTTTGCCTAAAATTTGCTAGCTAAATCATGATGCAAAAGGTACGAGGCTTAATCTCTGCTTTTTTGTACTTTAACTGGGTTGTTTCATTTCTCTTTCAGCATTCCCTTGCGGTACTTTATCTATAGCTCCGATAGTCCTTTTCTGTCTCCCATACTTAGGGGGAAAAATGGTTTGGTTTGTTTGGTTAAGTGTATTAGGGGGTATTAATAGTTGTTTTTTGTGTTTGGGGAGTAGGGCTAGCTGTTAGGTGTCAGAACAATCCGGTTTGCACGGATGTCTCCTCGGTGTAAGGGGGGTGCTTTTCTGCCTAAGCTATATTCTGATTTTTCCAAGTGCACCTTCCGGTACACTTACCATGTTACGACTTGCCTCCCCTTATTTGTTATGTTGTATTAGCTATTGGTTAGTTAGTTTACGGGGAGAGTGACGGGCGGTGTGTGCGCGCTTCATGGCCGGTTTCAGTAAGACACTCTGTTTCTTTACTTACTGCTAAATCCTCCTTCAGACACGGGTTTCACAGTGTCATTCGTGGTTCTCTGAGTAGAGAATGTAGCCCATTTCTTCCCCCTCCATATGCTACACCTCGACCTGACGTTTTGGGTAGTGCCAATTTTGCCTACTATTGGCCCTTCACAGGGTAGGCTGACGACGGTGGTATATAGGCGGGTTAAACAAGGAGGGGTGAGGTTTAACGGGGGTTATCGGTTCTAGAACAGGCTCCTCTAGGTGGTTTTAAAGCACCGCCAAGTCCTTTGGGTTTTAAGCTGATGCTCGTAGTACCCGGGCGGATGGAAGGTGTATAAAGATATCATTGTTTAAGGCTAGGCATAGTGGGGTATCTAATCCCAGTTTGTGTCCTAGCTTTCGTGGGTTCAATTGGGGTGAGGCTACTTTCGTGGTTGTTCTTCCTGTCCTCGGGAGCGTATAACTGCTTTGAGGATGTTCGGCCTCAGTTTTGATGTTTGGTATTCTAACCACTCTTTACGCCGGAGGCTAACAACTTGGGTCTCTCGTATAACCGCGGTGGCTGGCACGAGTTTTACCGGCCCTCTAAGCCGTAACTAAGTCAAGTTTTCACTTATGGCTTAATGTTTATCACTGCTGAGTTCCCTTGGGGGTGTGGCTAAGCAAGGTGTCATGGGCTACAGTGGTGTGCCTGATACCAGCTCCTAATTCCCGGGTGGGGTGTATAGGGCATTCTCACGGGAGTGCGGATACTTGCATGTGTAAATTTGGCTAGAGTTGTTAGTAAAGTCAGGACCAAGCCTTTATGCTTGCGGGACTTTCTAGGGTCCATCTTAACATCTTCAGTGTTATGCTTTCGTTAAGCTACGCTAGC